GAAAATACCAGTGTAAGTGAAGACCCGATTAGAAATGATATAGATAAAAACACTCTTAGTGGGAGTGATAGTGACAATTCTAGTTACAGTAATGTTGATCATTTAGTCGGCGTTAGAGACATTCATAATTTCGTACCTGATGATACTTTTTTAGTTAGGGATAATAATAGGGACAGTTATTTCATATGTTTTGATATTGAAAATCAAATTTTTGAGATTGACAATGCTCATTCTTTTCTAAGTGAACTAGAAAGCTCTTTTTCTAATTCTCGGAATTTTTGTTATCTAAATAGTGTATCTAATAGTGATGATCCCCACTATGATCCTTACATATATGATACTAAATATAGTTGGAATAAACACATTACTAGCTGTATTGACAGCTATTTTCGTTCTCAAATTTGTATTGATAGTTACATTTTAAGTGGTATTGTCAATTACAATGACAATTACATTTCTAGTTACATTTTTGATGAAAGCAGAAATAGTAGTGAAACCCAGAGTTCAAGTATAAAAACGAGTCCGGCTGGTAGTGAGTTAACTATAACAGAAACGGAAAATTCTAATGATCTAGATTTTACTCAAAAATATAGGCATTTATGGGTTCAATGCGAAAATTGTTATGGATTAAATTATAAGAAATTTTTGAAATCAAAAATGAATATTTGCGAACACTGTGGACATCATTTGAAAATGAGTAGTTCAGATAGAATAGAACTTTTGATTGATCCGGGTACTTGGGTTCCTATGGATGAAGATATGGTCTCTGTGGATACCATTGAATTTCCGTTGGAAGAGGAATCTTACAAAGAGCGTATTGATTCTTATCAAAGAAAAACAGGATTAACTGAGGCTGTTCAAACAGGCATAGGTCAACTAAACGGTATTCCCATAGCAATTGGGGTTATGGATTTTCAGTTTATGGGGGGTAGTATGGGTTCCGTAGTTGGCGAGAAGATCACTCGTTTGATCGAATATGCTACCAATCAGTTTTTGCCTCTTATTCTAGTGTGTGCTTCCGGAGGAGCACGCATGCAAGAAGGAAGTTTGAGCTTGATGCAAATGGCTAAAATAGCTTCCGCTTTATATGATTATCAATCAAAGAAAAAGTTATTCTATGTATCAATCCTTACATCTCCTACTACTGGTGGGGTGACAGCCAGTTTTGGTATGTTGGGCGATATCATTATTGCCGAACCCAATGCCTACATTGCATTTGCGGGTAAAAGAGTAATTGAACAAACATTGAATACGACAGTACCTGAGGGCTCACAAACGGCTGAATATTTATTCCATAAGGGCCAATTCGACCTAATCGTACCACGTAATCTTTTAAAAGACGTTCTGAGTGAGTTATTTCAGCTCCACGCTTTCTTTTCTCTGAATCAAAATTCAATCAAGCGGATCCTTAATAAAAAAAATATATTAATTAATCAAAATATAAATTATTATTTTTTTTTTATAAAACGAGTAGTTATTTAGTTTATAGAAATCAAAGCCAAAATCCATTCTACGGATTTTGGCTTGGTAGCATTTGATGACATAAGATTTAATTGTAAAAATAATTATGCGGATCATTTTTTTTTTACCGACATTCCCGATTACTAATCAGTAAAAACCTCTATCAAAAAAAAAAGAATGCATTCCTTCTTCCGCTAAATTAAAATTAGGCAAGGAGAATAAAGCGAATTTCGCGTTCTCTTCTTATGTGTATATAATTAAAATATAGAAAATTTAAAAGTGAAAAGTACAGAATCTTGCATCTTTCGATATTTTTTTAGAATCCCCAGTTTTACTAAGACTCCCTATTCCCGGATCGGATTGTAACAAATTTTTCAGGAAGTTGTAAGAAACTCTTTCTTTATTTTATTCCATTTTATGAAATTCAAATTATAAGACAAAAACAAGATAATAAAAAAGGCGATTATCATATATATATATATTTCATGTAGAAAGATGAAAAATTATATTTATTTAGTTCGACATTCCTTGCACTTATTTTATTATATTTATATATTTTTTATTATATCACATATACTCACTTAGATATGCTTAGTATAATTCTATATGAATTATAAATAATGATTATAAGATACCTTTATAACAATATAAATAACAATATAACAATAACAGGTAAAAATAGTAAATCCAGGTATCCATTTTATGACAAATTTACCCTCTTTTTTTGTGCCTTTCGTGGGCCTAATATTGCCGGCAATTGCGATGGCTTCTTTATCTCTTCATATTCAAAAAAACAAGATTTTTTAGATATCGATATGATGGGGCTAAATCTCATCTATTTTGTTTTTTTTTTTCAAGATTTAGACTTAGACCATAACACAGATATCTATTTCTTAGAATAAAATATGTGATGTGGTTTCCCCCGAACATAAAGAAACTATTATTGTTATTCGTGTGTAAACATGATATATGAGTAAATAAATTATAGCTATTTGCAACGAAATCAAATCGGGATCGGGGCGAATGCCTTAAATGTAAAGTGAATATATCTATATGTATGTGGATATCTATAGGAAATCATGCGAAATGGATATTATTATTTTATATCTAACCAATTCGATGAATTACTCCTAAAATAAAAGTTCACATCAGAATAGTGCTAGTTGATGAGAGTTATTTCGGAAACACACAAAAAGTCAAATTAATTTGGGTTATTCTCTCAATTTCAATAAAATGCAACTAGATCTAGTATGAATTGGCGATCAGAACATATATGGATAGAACTTATAGCGGGGTCTCGAAAAACAAGTAATTTCTGCTGGGCCTTTATCCTTTTTTTAGGTTCATTAGGGTTTTTATTAGTTGGAATTTCCAGTTATCTTGGTAGAAATTTGATATCTTTATTTCCGCCTACGCAAATCATTTTTTTTCCACAGGGGATCGTGATGTCTTTCTACGGAATTGCGGGTCTCTTTATTAGCTCTTATTTGTGGTGCACAATTTCGTGGAATGTAGGTAGTGGTTATGATCGGTTCGATAGAAAAGAAGGAATAGTGTGTATTTTTCGTTGGGGATTTCCTGGAAAAAATCGTCGCATCTTCCTCCAATTCTTTATGAAAGATGTCCAGTCCATCAGAATAGAAGTGAAAGAGGGTATTTATGCTCGTCGTGTCCTTTATATGGAAATCAGAGGCCATGGCGCTATTCCTTTGACTCGTACTGATGAGAATTTGACTCCACGAGAACTTGAGCAAAAAGCTGCTGAATTGGCTTATTTCTTGCGTGTACCAATTGAAGTATTTTAAAAAATGAATTGAAACTGAAATGAAAAGAATGAATGCTTTTTTTCTTTTCAATAGAGAGATTATATCTTGTAGATTCTCTTTTTTTTTGTTTTGTCAATCAATTTTTCTTTTTATCCCTTTTTGTACTTCTTAATTACCAAACGATTGGGATGCTTATAACGATAGCTTTTTTGTCTTGTTTTGGTAGTCATTTTTTTTATCAGAATCACAATATTCTTCAGAAAATTCTCTCAATTATTCCCGGACTATGCGTCGTTTTTTTTTTTCAAAAAATTGGATATTTTGATAGAAAGAGAGTTCTTTCGTTTCAAAATCTGAATAATATTTGTTACTTGAAGGGGCTCTTTCATGCATTTCTTTATTGAAAGGGGTCACTCTCTTCGAATTTTAGCAAGTGATAGATTTGGAAACAATCTCTTTATTCGAAGTGGATTCTTTTTTATTCCATTTCTGTATTATTTATAAATTCAAGTACTAACCGCTGAATCATACACAAAAAAAGCGGGGAATAGATTCGTGGGCTCGATAACTTGTAATAGAACTGATCCTTGATAGGAATATTAGTTAGTATCGTATAGCGTCAACGAATGGGGTGAGTTCATTAAAAATTCAAAGACGGAAAAATGGCAAAAAAGAAAGCATTCATTCCCCTTCTATATCTTGCATCTATAGTATTTTTGCCCTGGTGGATCTCTCTCTCATTTACTAAAAGTCTGGAATCTTGGGTTACTAATTGGTGGGATACTAGGCAATCCGAAATTTTTTTGAATGATATTCAAGAAAAGAGTATTCTAAAAAAATTCATAGAATTAGAGGAACTCTTACTCTTGGACGAAATGATAAAGGAATACCCGGGAACACATCTAGAAAAGCTTCGTATCGGAATCTACAACGAAACGATCCAATTGATCAAGATGCACAATGAAGATTGTATCCATACGATTTTGCACTTCTCGACAAATATGATCTGTTTCGTTATTCTAAGTGGTTATTCTATGCTAGGTAATGAAGAACTTGTTATTCTTAACTATTGGGTTCAAGAATTTCTATATAACTTAAGCGACACAATCAAAGCCTTTTCCATTCTTTTAGTAACTGATTTATGTATAGGATTCCATTCGCCCCACGGTTGGGAACTAATGATTGGATCTGTCTACAAAGATTTTGGATTTGCTCATAATGATCAAATTATATCCGGTCTTGTTTCTACCTTTCCGGTCATTCTAGATACAATTTTAAAATATTTGATTTTCCGTTATTTAAATCGTGTATCTCCCTCACTTGTAGTGATTTATCATTCAATGAATGACTGAAAAATGATTCACTGATCCAATTAGAATGGTTGGTTGTTACTTTGTACATAAGCAAAACATTCAAAACTGTACTTATTCTTTTTACTCATACAAGGGATTCGATTCCTCCTATATTCTATTCCATTACAATAAAATTCTTTTAGTACATAGCAGAATCATAGATAGGGAACTATACTAGACTAAGAACCCACCTAATTTTATTGTATAAATTTTCGATACCAATGATTGGACCATGCAAACTATAAATACCCTTTTTTCTTGGATAAAGGAAGAGATTACTCGATCCATTTCCGTATCGCTCATGATATATATAATAACTGGGGCACCCGTTTCAAATGCCTATCCCATTTTTGCACAGCAGGGTTATGAAAATCCACGCGAAGCGACCGGCCGTATTGTATGTGCCAATTGCCATTTAGCT